TATAATGGTGTTCAATTATCAGAAAAAGAATTTCCTAAAAACTGGTTAACAGACGGTATTCAGATAAAGATCCTATTTCCTTTTCGTCTGAAACCTTGGCACAGATCTAAGTTACAATCCCCTAATAAAGATTCAATGAAAAAGAAAGGACAACAAAATGATTTTTGTTTTTTAACAGTTTGGGGAATGGAAGCTGAACTGCCTTTTGGTTCTCCCCGAAAACAACTTTCATTTTTTGAACCCATTTTTAAAGAACTTGAAAAAAAAATTAGAAAATTGAAAAAAAAACGTTTTCTAATTCTAAGAGTTTTAAGAGTTTTAAAAGAAAGAACAAACATGTTTCTAAATATCTCAAAAGAACGAAAAAAATTGGTCATCAAAAACATTCTATTTCTAAAAGAAATAATAAAAGAACTCTCAAAAAGAAAGACAATTCCATTATTTGAATTGAGAAAAATGGAAATATACGAATTGAATGAAGCTAAAAAAGACAAAGATTCGATAATCAGTAATCGAATGATTCACGGATCGTCCATTCCAATTCCATCTATGGATTGGGCAAATTTTTCATTGAGGGAAATAAAAATGAAAGATCTGACTGATAGAACAAAAACAATAATAAATAAAACCGCAAAAATTAGAAAAGACAATAAAAAGGAGTTTATAATTCCAGACGTAAATATTCGTCCTAATCAAATTCGTTATGATGATAAAAGATTCGAATCTCCACAAAATATTTGGAAGATATTAAAAAAAAGAAATATTCGATTAATTCGTAAATCGAATCATTTTATCAAATTTTTCGTTGAAAAGATATACCTATACATCTTTCTAGGTATGATTAATATCCCCAGGATTAATGCACAACTTTTTCTTGAATCAATAAAAAAACAATTTAATAAATTCATTTCCAATAATGACTCAAATGACAAAAGAATTGATAAAACAAATCAAAGTATAATTCACTTTATTTCAACTATAAGAAAGTCACTTTCTAATATTAGTAATAAGAATGCAAATATCTTTTGGGATTTATCATACTTGTCGCAAGCATATGTATTTTACAAATTATCACAAATCCAAGTTCTTAAATTATCTAAGTTAAGATCTGTCTTTCAATATCATGGAAAATCTCTTTTTCTTAAGAATGAAATAAAGGATTATTTTGTTGGACCACAAGGAATATTTCATTTCGAATTAAAACAAAAAAATCTTACAAATTCTGGAATAAATCAATGGAAAAACTGGTTAAGGGGTCATTATCAATATGATTTATATCCGATTAGATGGTTGAGATTAATACCACAAAACTGGCGAAATAGAGTCAATCAAGGTCGTATGGCCCCAAAAAAAGATTTAAACAAATGTGATTCATATGAAAAAAACCGATTAATTCATTATAAAAAACAAAATGATTTTGAAACATACTACTCATTCTCGAATCAAAAAGGAAATTTTAAAAAACACTATATATATAATCTTTTATCATATAAATCTATTAATTATGAAGATAAGAAAAACTCATATATTTATAGATTACCAGTACAAGTAAATAATAACCAAGAAATTGATTCTAATTACAACACAGATAAACGAAAATTATTTGATATGCTGGAAGGTATCCCTATCAATAATTATCTAGTAGAAAATGATATTCGAGATAGGGAAAAAAATCCAGATAGAAAATATTTTGATTGTAAAATTCTCCATTTTTGTCTTAAAAAGAAAGCCGATATTGAGGCCTGGATCAATATGGAGGCCGGCACCAACAGTAATAAAAATATTACAACTAGGGTTAATAGTTATCAAATAATTGATAAAATCAATAAGAACGATTTTTTTTATCTTACAATTCCTCAAGATCAAAAAATAAACCCATCCAATCAAAAAAGATTTCTTTTTGATTGGATGAGAATGAATGACGAAATACTAAATCGTTCCATATCGAATATGGAACTTTGGTTCTTCTCAGAATTTGTGAGACTTTATAATGCATATAAGATTAACCCGTGGATCATACCAATCAAATTACTTCTTTTAAATTGGAATGGAAATGAAACTTTTAGTGAAAATAAAAACATTATTGGAAAGAAAAAAAGAAATCTTTTTATAGCATCGAATGAAAAAACTCTGGAATTAGAAGAAAATCAAAATCAAGGAGAAAAAGAATCCGCGTCCCAAGAGGATCTTGAATCAGCTCTTTCAAACCAAGAAAAATATGTTGAAGAAGATTATGTGGGATCAGATATAAAAAAACGTAGAAATAAAAAACACTACAAGAAAAACACGGAAGCGGAGCTTGATTTCTTCCTAAAAAGGTATTTGCGTTTTCAATTGAGATGGGATGATTCCTTAAATCAAAGAATGATCAATAACATAAAAGTATATTGTCTCCTGCTTAGACTGATAAATCCAAGAGAAATTGCTATATCCTCTATTCAAAGGGGAGAAATGAGTCTAGATATTCTGATAGTTCAGAAGGATTTAACTCTTACAGAATTGATGAAAAGGGGAATATTGATTATCGAACCTGTTCGTTTATCTGTAAAAAATGATGGACAATTTATTATGTATCAAACCATAGGAATTTCATTAGTTCATAAGAATAAGCACCAAATTACTGAAAGATACCAAGAAAAAAGATATGCTGATAAGAAGAATTTGGATGAATCCATTGCAATACATAACAAAACGACCGAAAATAGATACAAAAATAATTATGATTTGCTTGGTCCTGAAAATATTTTATCCCCTATAGTTCGTAGAGAGTTGAGAATTCTAATTTGTTTTAATTCTAGGAATAGAAATGATATCCATAGAAATATAGCATTTTACAATACCAATAAGGTGAAAAATAATGGTAAAGTTTTAGATAAAAGCAAACATCTCGATAGATATAAAAATAAACTAATGAAATTAAAGCTATTTCTTTGGCCGAATTATCGATTAGAAGATTTAGCTTGTATGAATCGTTATTGGTTTGATACCAATAATAGCAGTCGTTTTAGTATGGTAAGGATACATATGTATCCACAATTGAAAATTCGTTAATGTTACATTTTTCCTATATTTCCCGTACCTACCATATCGGGTATATGAAGACAAAGAAATACACATCTGCATTATCTTACATTCTGATACATGATAGTACTTTCATTCAATGACGTCTCAATTAGATCTAGAAATGAATCAAGAAAATCTTCGTATTCAAATTTGCAATTTGAGTTTGAAGTCTAAATATTTTTTGTGCGTGCAAAACTATACCATCTTTTTTTTATATCCAAATCTAATTTTCAAAATGGGATTGCTTATTAATTAATAAATAATAAAAGCAATTTTTTTTTTTATTATTAATTTGACAAAAAAACAAAAATAGGAATTCTTAATCAAATTAAGATTATTGCGTATACCAAATTAAAATGAGTGGCATTATTATATTATTACTGATTAATAAATATATATATCAATACAAATATCTAAAAAAAGAAAAAGGAGAGGAAGGAGATTTGATTTTATGGTAAAAAATTCATTCATCTCAGTTATTTCGCAAGAAGAAAAAAAAGAAAACAGAGGGTCTGTTGAATTTCAAGTATCCAGTTTCACCAATAAGATACGAAGACTTACTTCACATTTGCAATTGCACAAAAAAGACTATTTATCTCAAAGGGGTCTACGTAAAATTCTCGGAAAACGCCAACGGTTGCTGTCTTATTTGTCAAAGAAAAATAGAATACGTTATAAAGAATTAATTAATCAATTGGCTATTCGGGAGTCAAAAACTCGTTAATTTTAAAAGTCATTTGAATTATTTGATTTATTCGATTTTGAATTTTGATGAACTGATTTTCATTTTCAGCAATTCATGGAAAAATGAATCTAGGAAAAACTTATGAATGGACCAGCTACAAGAAAAGACCTCATGGTAGTCAATATGGGACCCCAACACCCATCAATGCACGGTGTTCTTCGACTCATCGTTACTTTAGATGGTGAAGATGTTATTGACTGTGAACCAATATTGGGTTATTTACACAGAGGGATGGAAAAAATTGCGGAAAACCGAACAATTATACAATATCTACCTTATGTAACACGTTGGGATTATTTAGCTACTATGTTCACAGAAGCAATAACCGTAAACGGACCAGAACAGTTGGGAAATATTCAAGTACCTAAAAGAGCCAGCTATATCAGAGTAATTATGTTGGAGTTGAGTCGTATAGCTTCTCATCTGTTATGGCTTGGCCCATTTATGGCAGATATTGGCGCACAGACTCCTTTCTTCTATATTTTCAGAGAAAGAGAATTAGTATATGATCTATTCGAAGCTGCCACCGGGATGAGAATGATGCATAATTATTTTCGTATCGGGGGAGTCGCAGCTGATCTACCTCATGGCTGGATAGATAAATGTTTGGATTTCTGCGATTATTTTTTGACAGGAGTTGCTGAATATCAAAAACTTATTACACAAAATCCTATTTTTTTAGAACGAGTTGAGGGAGTAGGCATTATTGGTGAAGAAGAAGTAATAAATTGGGGTTTATCGGGACCAATGCTGCGAGCTTCCGGACTACAATGGGATCTTCGTAAAGTTGACCATTATGAGTGTTATGACGAATTTGATTGGGAAGTTCAGTGGCAAAAAGAAGGAGATTCATTAGCTCGTTATTTAGTCAGACTTGGTGAAATGACGGAATCCATAAAAATTATTCAACAGGCTTTGGAAGGAATTCCAGGGGGGCCCTATGAAAATTTAGAAATTCGATGTTTTGATAGAGAAAGGTATCCGGAATGGAATGATTTTGAATATCGATTCATTAGTAAAAAAACTTCGCCCACTTTTGAGTTGCCGAAACAAGAACTTTATGTGAGAATCGAAGCCCCAAAAGGGGAATTGGGCATTTTTCTGATAGGGGATCAGGGTGGTTTTCCTTGGAGATGGAAAATTCGCCCGCCAGGTTTTATCAATTTGCAAATTCTTCCTCAGTTAGTTAAAAGAATGAAATTGGCCGATATTATGACAATATTAGGTAGCATAGATATCATTATGGGAGAAGTTGATCGTTAAAATGATAATTGATACAACAGAAGTACAAGATATCAATTCTTTTTCCAGATTGGAATCCTTAAAAGAGGTCTATGGAATTATATGGATGCTTGTCCCTATTTTGACTCTTGTATTGGGAATCACAATAGGCGTACTAGTAATTGTATGGTTAGAAAGAGAAATATCCGCAGGGATACAACAACGTATTGGACCTGAATATGCCGGTCCTTTGGGAGTTCTTCAAGCTTTAGCAGATGGTACAAAACTACTTTTTAAAGAGAATCTTATTCCATCTAGAGGAGATATTCGTTTATTCAATATTGGACCATCCATAGCAGTCATATCAATTCTACTAAGCTATTCAGTAATTCCTTTTGGTTATCGCCTTGTTTTAGCTGATCTCAATATCGGTGTTTTTTTATGGATTGCCATTTCAAGTATTGCTCCCATTGGACTTCTTATGTCAGGATATGGGTCAAATAATAAATATTCCTTTTTAGGTGGTCTACGAGCTGCTGCTCAATCCATTAGTTATGAAATACCATTAACTCTATGTGTTTTATCAATATCTCTACGTGTGATTCGTTGAAACATAAACTTCTCACACTTCCTTTTTTATAGTTTTGCGAAAAGAAAGAGGTGGAATGAATGGAATAGATATCTTCATTTTTATATTCATTATTTGGATTAATGAACTAAATCAGATAGTTATATGAGTGAAAGAAAACAGCTTCTAGAAATAGAAATTCGCAGTAAAAATATTGAGTCTCATTTTCTATGTATAAGAGTTAAGCAGAAATAAACATAAACGGAAGAAAGCGTTTATCCCAAGATTGGTTGATTAGTCATCCTGTCTTGAAGCGGACTCAAAAGATCAACCGTAGTGAGTTTTCACTCTGATTTGTATGTACCAACATACATATATTACCATAACACAGCGGATTGATCAAAAATGAGTGGATGGTTAGAAACACCAAGATATGCAAAGGATTAGTAATGGAGATTTTGTAAATTATCCAAAAGAAAAGGACATTTTTGCAAAATGCATAATCTAAAAAGAATACTAATTGGGGCTTTAAATTGGTAGAAATGATCAGGCAGTACTCCCCACGATTCCGATCCAGAGTATGCTCCTATCCACTCATTAAATAAATAACTATCGTAAACGAAATAATCCCTTATTTAGTAAGTTCCCTTTTTCTCAGAAAGAAGACTAGGAATGAAAAAAAAAGATCTATTTTATTCTTTCTTATCTCCATCCTATTCCTATATTCATTTTCTTTACTATATCCATATTCATAGAGATAGAATTCGTGTCAGAATTCATGAACTAATGGAATGGCTAATTCTTTTTCGTAATCGAAAACAACGGGTTATTGATATTTCTAAAAAGAGTATTTTAGTGAAGAATTAAGTTATTACTCAACCAAGAAAAATTTCCATTTTTAAAGGATAAGATAAATTCAGAAGTACTTTATTATTTATTATGAGAACAGACAGAATTCAATTGGTTTAATTTGGGGACACAGATAGATAGATTATGATCCTATACTATCCTAAAAACATACATATCAAGATAAATAATACCAACCCACTCCTTAGATTTATTTAGGGCCCTCGAGGAGCCGTATGAGGTGAAAATCTCATGTACGGTTCTGTAATAGCGATGAGAACAGTGATGTTATTGCCGACTATAATTATCTAACAGTTCAAGTACAGTTGATATAGTTGAGGCTCAATCAAAATATGGTTTTTGGGGGTGGAATTTGTGGCGTCAACCTATAGGATTTCTTATTTTTCTAATTTCTTCCTTAGCAGAATGTGAGAGATTACCTTTTGATTTACCAGAAGCAGAAGAAGAATTAGTAGCGGGTTATCAAACCGAATATTCGGGTATCAAATTTGGTTTATTTTACGTTGCTTCCTATCTAAATCTATTAGTTTCTTCATTATTTGTAACAGTTCTTTACTTGGGCGGTTGGGATATCTCTATTCCCTACATATGGGTTTCTGAGCTTTTTGAAATAAATAAAGCGTGTGGAATCTTTGTAATGACAATTGGTATCTTTATTACATTAGCTAAAACTTATTTATTCTTGTTCATTTCTATAACAACAAGATGGACTTTACCCAGACTAAGAATGGATCAACTATTAAATCTTGGATGGAAATTTCTTTTACCTATTTCGCTCGGTAATCTCTTATTAACAACTTCTTTCCAACTCTTTTCACTGTAAAGGAATACAATATTCTATATTCACGACTTGTCTCAAACAAGAGAAAGAAACAAATATAAAATTATTTATAGATATTACAATATGTTCCCTATGGTAACTGGGTTCATGAATTATGGTCAACAAACAGTACGAGCTACAAGGTACATTGGTCAAAGTTTCATGATTACTTTATCCCATGCAAATCGTTTGCCTGTAACTATTCAATATCCTTACGAAAAATTAATCACATCGGAGCGTTTCCGCGGTCGAATCCATTTTGAATTTGATAAATGCATTGCTTGTGAAGTATGTGTTCGTGTATGTCCTATAGATCTACCTGTTGTTGATTGGAAATTGGAAACTAATATTCGAAAGAAACGATTGCTTAATTACAGTATTGATTTCGGAATCTGTATATTTTGTGGTAACTGCGTTGAATATTGTCCAACAAATTGTTTATCAATGACGGAAGAATATGAACTTTCTACTTATGATCGTCACGAATTGAATTATAATCAAATTGCTTTGGGTCGTTTACCAATGTCAGTAGTTGATGATTATACAATTCGAACAATTTTTTATTCTCCTCAAATTCCAGTAAAAAAAAAAAATAAGTAAATCTCTTGATTAAAGATTAATTGGAAATTATTAAGGTGCCTTTTTGATCTAAAGGAATGGGGTTTCTTTCGTTTTTTTTTTGTTTGTTTGGTCACTAACTACATACAAATGTAAACTATTGATTGATGCGAATTGCAGCTTCATTTTGATTGAAAATATATTAATAATATCTGGAATTATTTGGAAATAGATAGATAGTTCGAAATAGATAGTTTCGAACTACTCTTTCATTTCAGATAACGAATCAAATGAATCCAAGAAATCTACCTACATTAATTCAGACCCCTTAAGATTTCATTAGGATTTAATTAGGAATTGATCATCAGATTTTTTTTCCTGGTCGAGTCAATAAGGTCATGAAAAACATTTCGATTTCTTTCTTATTGTACATATAATGGATTTGCCTGGACCGATACATGATTTTCTTTTAGTCTTGTTGGGATCAGGTCTTATATTAGGAGGTATGGGAGTAGTATTACTTACCAACTCAATTTATTCGGCCTTTTCATTGGGACTGGTTCTTGTTTGTATATCCTTATTCTATATTCTATCAAACTCCCATTTTGTAGCTGCTGCGCAACTCCTTATTTACGTGGGAGCTATAAATGTTTTAATCATATTTGCTGTGATGTTCATGAAGGGCTCAGAATATTCCAAAGATTTTAATCTTTGGACCGTTGGGAGTGGAGTTACTTTGCTGGTTTGTACAAGTATTTTTGTTTCACTAATGACTACTATTCTAGATACGTCATGGTATGGGATTATTTGGACTACAAGATCAAATCAGATTCTAGAGCAAGATTTGATAAGTAATAGTCAACAAATTGGAATTCATTTATCAACAGATTTTTTTCTTCCATTTGAACTCATTTCGATAATTCTTTTAGCTGCTTTGATAGGCGCAATTGCCGTGGCTCGCCATTAAAAAATCTTTAGAATTAGCAACTGCAATCTCAATTTCACTTTGTTCTATGTTATCACAGTTCTATGTTATCACACCCATTCTCCTTCAATTATATTTGAAAATTTTTTCTGTCTAAAAGAAAAATGATTTTATTCGATCTATTACCAATAGATTCAATTGACTAGAAAAAGTAGAGAACAAGGGAAAAAAATGTTGTTCATATTGAAATGAATCGAAATTGATAAGGAGTTGGTCAATGATGCTCGAATATGTACTTGTTCTAAGTGCTTATTTATTTTCTATCGGTATCTATGGATTGATCACGAGCCGAAATATGGTTAGAGCCCTTATGTGTCTTGAACTTATACTGAATGCAGTTAATATGAATTTCGTAACATTTTCTGATTTTTTTGATAGTCGCCAATTAAAAGGGAATATTTTCTCCATTTTTGTTATAGCTATTGCAGCCGCTGAAGCAGCTATTGGACCAGCTATTGTTTCGTCAATTTATCGTAACAGAAAATCAACTCGTATCAATCAATCGAATTTGTTAAATAAGTAGTATTCATTAGATAAATTCTTATATTCATGAAGGCGAATTATCTGTAGGATACGTAATGTATGATCATGTTTGCGAAAACTTAAGAAATCAAAGTATCTTGGCCCTATTGCATGAGTCAATCTGAAAGTAGATTGATTAGAAAAATTATGAGAAATTATTGATTCATCTGGTATCTAAATATATGATTCATTTCAAAATTGACTAGATCGAAAATTTATGGTGTTCAAAAATTTATAGATCCAATGTCACATTCAGTAAAGATTTATGATACATGTATAGGGTGTACTCAATGTGTCCGAGCTTGCCCCACAGATGTATTAGAAATGATACCTTGGGACGGATGTAAAGCTAAGCAAATAGCTTCTGCTCCAAGAACAGAAGACTGTGTTGGTTGTAAGAGATGTGAATCCGCTTGTCCGACGGATTTCTTGAGTGTTCGAGTTTATTTATGGCATGAAACAACTCGAAGCATGGGTCTAGCTTATTGAGACGTTCCAGAAAACCCCACTTGAATACATTTTATTTTTTTTACCGACAAAAACTCGTGCTCGAAAATACAAAAATAAATATATATTTATTTATTTTCGAACATGGGTTTTTCTAGTCCAAGTGTATCTTGTTTTTACTACGAATAATTTTCCTTGGTTAAC